GTAAGAACTGATTTCGAAGATCAAATCAAAATTTTAAAATTTTTATGTAATCCAATTATAACTGATCCAAAGGATAAAAGAATTAGAAATAAATCTATTGGAATAAAAGAAATCAGTCAAAAAGTTCCTCGATGGTCGTACAAATTAATCTATGAATTAGAACAAGAGGACGGAGGAGAAAATGAAGAAAATATCGCGGAGGATCATGAGATTCGTTCAAGAAAAGCCAAACGCGTAGTAATTTTTACTGATAAGCAACAAAATGATGATAATCCTAATCAACCCGAGGAAGTGGCTTTGATACGTTATTCGCAACAATCAGATTTTCGTCGAGACATAATCAAAGGATCCATGCGTGCTCAACGACGTAAAACTGTTACACGAAACCTGGTTCAAGCAAATGTGCATTCCCCCATTTTTTTGGACAGAATCAGCAACCCCCCCTTTTTTTTTAATCTCTCCGAGTTACTGAAAGTCATTTTAAAAAACTCGATAGCTAAAAAAACAAAAAAATTCCAAATTTCGGATTATACCGAGGAAAAGAGAAAAGAAAGTGATAAAAAAAAAGAAAAAAGAGAAAAATACAAAAGTGAAGAGCAAGGCCGAATAGCAATAGCAGAAGCATGGGATACCTTTATATTTGCTCAAATAATAAGAGGGTGTCTATTAGTAAGCCAATCATTTTTTCGAAAATATATTATATTACCTTCATTAATAATAGCTAAAAATATAGTGCGTATGTTATTATTTCAAGTTCCCGAATGGTCCGAAGACTTCAAAGATTGGAATAAAGAAATGTATGTTAAATGTACCTATAATGGTGTTCAATTATCAGAAACAGAATTTCCAAAAAATTGGTTGACAGACGGTATTCAGATACAGATTCTATTTCCTTTTTGCCTTAAACCTTGGCACAGGTCTAAGCTACAATCCCCTAAAAAAAATACGTTGAAACTGAAGCATACAGGGCAAAAAAAAGAGTTTTGTTTTTTAACAGTTTGCGGAATGGAAACTAACCTCCCTTTTGGTTCTCCCCGAAAACGGCGTTCGTTTTTTGAACCCATTTTAAAAGAACTACAAAAGAAAATTCTAAAATTGAAAAAAAAGTCTTGTCTAGTTAGACCGTTTTTAAAAGAAAGAACCAAATTCTTTCCAAACATCTCAAAAGAAACAAAAAACTGGGTCATAAAAAGCATTCTATTTCTAAAAAGAATAATAAAAGAACTTTTAAAAATAAATCCAATTCCATTCTTTGAATTAAGAGAAATCTCTGAATTGTGTGAAACTAAAAAAGAAAAAGATTCGATAATGAGTAATTTGATCATTCATGAATCGTCCAGTCAAATTCGATTTATGGATTTAAAAGATTACTCATTGACAGAAAAAAAAATGAACGATCTGGCTGCTAGAACAACCACAATCGGGAATCAAATAGATAAAATTACAACAGAGCAGAAGAAAGGATTTTTCACTTCGGAACTAAATAATAAAAGAAATATTAGTTCTAATAAAAGAAGTTCTCCTGCTAAACAAGTACCACCAATAAATATTTTTTTGAAGAAATTAAAAAGAGGAAATCTTCGATTTATCCGTAAATCCTATTTTATTATAAAATTTTTAATTCAAAGGCTATATATAGATATTGTTCTATCTATCATTTATATTCCGAGGATCAATACACAACTTTTTGTTGAATTCTCAAAAAAAAAATTTGAGAAATACATTTCCAATAATGAAAGAAATAAAGAAAAAATAAATAAACCAAATAAAAATACAGTTCGTTTTATTTCGACTATAAAAAAGTCGACTTGTTATATTAGTAATAAGAGTAATAAGAATCAAAAAAGAATTTTTGACTTATCCTCCTTGTCCCAAGCATATGTATTTTACAAAATATACCAAACCCAACCGATTAACCTGTATAAGTTAAGATATGTTCTTGAATATCACGGAACCTCTCTTTTACTGAAGAATGAACTAAAGAATTATTTCGAAGAACAAGAAATATTTCATTCTGAATTACGCCAGAAAGATCTTTTGAATTCTGGAATGAATCAATGGAAAAACTGGTTAAGAGGTCATTATCAATATGGTTTATCTCCGATTAGATGGTATCGCGTAGTACCCCAAAAATGGCGAACTAAAATAAATCAAGAACGTATGGATTCTAATAAAGATTTAAACAAAAGCTATTCTGAGGAAAAAACAAACCAATTAATTCATTCCAAAAAATTAAATGATTTTGAATCAAATTCATTACTGAATCAAAAATCTAACTTCCAAAAACACTATAGGTATGAACTTTTCTCATATAAATCTATTAATTCTGAAAATCAAAAGCATTCATATATTTATGTATCACCATTACCTAGAAATAATAAAGAGAAAATTTCTTATGATTACAATATAGATAAGGGTATATTAGATAATATTTCAGGGGGTATTATTTCTATCAAAAATTATCTAGGAGAAGAGGATATTATGAATCTGGAGAAATTTTACGATAGAAAATATTTTGATTGGCAAATTTTCCATTTTTGTCTTAGAAAGAAAGTAGATATTGCGTACTGGATAGATACCAATGGTAATAAAAAAAAAAATGCTAGGACTGGGTTTAATAATTATCAACTAATTGACGAAATTACTAAAAAGGGTCTTTTTTATCTTACAATTTATCAAAATCAAGGAATCCAAACAGCAAAAAAAAAAAAAAACCTTTTTGATTGGATGGAAATGAACGAAGAAGTACTAAGTCTTCCCATATCGAATCTGAAACTTTGGTTTTTCCCAGAATTGACCCTCTTTTATAATACATATAAAATGAAACCGTGGATCATATCAATAAAATTACTTCTTTCAAATTTGAATGGAAATGAAAAGAGTATTGAAAATCAAAATATCAATAGAAAAAGAAAAGGAAATCCTTTTAGAGTTTTAAATGAAAATAAAATTAGTGAATTAGACAATCGAAATCACGAAGAAAAAGAATCCGCAGGCCAAAATAATCTTCAATCAGATGGACAAAACCAAGAGAATCTTGGATCTCTTCTCTCAAACCACAAAAAAGATATTGAAAAAGATTATACAGACTCAAATAGGAAAAAACGTAGAAAGAAAAAGCAATACAAAAGCAGCGTAGAAGCAGAGCTTGATTTCTTGTTAAAACGGTATTTACGTTTTCAATTGAGATGGTTTGAGTCTGCAAATCAAACAATAATCAATAATATCAAAGTATATTGTCTCCTGCTTCGGTTGATAAATCCAAAAGAAATTGCTATATCCTCTATTCAACAGGGAGAAATGCGTTTGGATAGTCTGATGATTGAAAAGGATTTAACTCTTACAGAATTGATGAAAAGGGGCACCTTAATTATCGAACCGGTTCGTTTGTCTATAAAAAATAACGGACAACTTCTTATCTATCAAACGGTAAGTATTTCATTGGTTCATAAGAGCAAGCTCCCCATTAATCAAAGATACGGAACAAAAAGATATATTGCTAAAAAAGAAATTGAGAAATCCATTGCAAGACATCACAGAATGAACGAAAATAGGCACAAAAATCATTCTGATTTTTTTGTTCCTGAACAAATTTTATCCACTAAACGGCGGAGAGAATTAAGAATTCTAATTTCTTTCTATTCTAGGAATAGAAATGATATACTGAAAAATACAGTATTTTTCAAATACCTAAAAAACTCTAGTGAAGTTTTGGATAAAAGCAAACGAGAGAAAAACAAACTAATTACCTTAAAGTTCTTTCTTTGGCCTAATTATAGATTCGAAGATTTAGCTTGTATGAATCGATATTGGTTTGATACCAATAATAGCAGCCGTTTTAGTATGATAAGGATACATATGTATCAACGATTCTAAATTCGTTAATTTAATATAATAAAAAATACCCTTTTCATCTGCATTCACGCTATTTGATAGATGAAAGAAAGAGATGCATACATAAATTATTTTACAGTCCATTTTAATACCTGAATACTAATTCGATGTACGTATCAATTTAGATCTCTAAATCAATCAACAGAATCTTCTTATTTTTGATTTGGATTTTTGAAGTTAATAATAGTTTTCTCCTTTTTTGAGTGTAGAAATATATCATGCCTTCCTATTCGTATCAAAATAAAATTGAAAATTCATTAATTTTATTTAATATTTGAAAACAAATTAGTTGCTAAAATTAGGAGTTCGTAAAGAAATTGAGATTTTTGTATATACAAAATGAAAATAAGTCCCATTATTCTTACTGATTGGTAAAATTTTTGAATTTTTAAAATAAAACAATAAACAATAAAGGCTAGAAGGTTGCATTTTATGGTAAAAAAGTCATTCATTTCCGTTATTTCACAAGAAGAAAAAAAAGAAAACAGTGGATCTGTTGAATTTCAAGTATTTACTTTCACCAATAAGATACGAAGACTTACTTCACATTTGGAATTGCACAGAAAAGATTATTTATCTCAGAGAGGTCTACGTAAAATCCTAGGAAAACGGCAACGACTTCTGTCTTATTTGGCAAAGAACAATAAAGTACGTTATAAAGAAGTAATTAGTCGGCTGGATATTCGGGAATCAAAAACTCGTTAAATTGAAAAGTAACTTGAATTATTTGATTTATTAGATCTTGAATTTTGATGAACTTCTTTTTGGTTTCAGCAATTCATGAAAGAATGAATCGAGGAATAACCTATGAATGTAACAACTACAAGAAAAGACCTCATGATAGTCAATATGGGACCTCACCACCCATCAATGCATGGTGTTCTTCGGCTCATCCTTACTCTAGACGGCGAAGATGTTATTGATTGTGAGCCGATATTGGGTTATTTACACAGAGGGATGGAAAAAATTGCAGAAAACAGAACCGTTATACAATATCTGCCTTATGTAACACGTTGGGATTATTTAGCGACTATGTTCACAGAAGCAATAACGGTAAATGGACCAGAACAGTTAGGGAATATTCAAGTACCTAAAAGAGCCAGTTATATCCGAGTAATTATGTTAGAGTTGAGTCGTATAGCTTCTCATCTCTTATGGCTTGGCCCTTTTATGGCCGATATTGGGGCACAGACACCTTTTTTCTATATTTTTCGAGAAAGAGAATTAGTATATGATCTATTTGAAGCTGCCACCGGTATGAGAATGATGCATAATTATTTTCGTATTGGAGGAGTAGCCGCTGATCTACCTCATGGCTGGATAGATAAATGTTTAGATTTCTGTGATTATTTTTTAACAGCGGTTTATGAATATCAAAAGCTGATTACGCGGAATCCTGTTTTTTTAGAACGAGTTGAAGGGATAGGCATTATTGGGCGAGAAGAAGCAATAACTTGGGGTTTATCAGGCCCGATGCTACGAGCTTCTGGAATACAATGGGATCTTCGTAAAGTTGATCATTATGAATGTTACGACGAATTTGATTGGGAAATCCAGTGGCAAAAAGAAGGAGATTCATTAGCTCGTTATTTAGTCCGAATCAGTGAAATGACAGAATCTATAAAAATTATTCAGCAGGCTCTGGAAGGAATTCCAGGAGGACCTTATGAAAATTTAGAAATCCGATCTTTTGATAGAGAAAAGGATCCAGAATGGAATGATTTTGAATATCGATTCATTAGTAAAAAACCTTCTCCCACTTTTGAATTGCCGAAGCAAGAACTTTATGTAAGAGTTGAAGCCCCAAAAGGAGAATTGGGAATTTTTTTAATAGGAGATCAGAGTGGTGTTCCTTGGAGATGGAAAATTCGACCGCCCGGTTTTATCAATTTGCAAATTCTTCCTCAGTTAGTTAAAAGAATGAAATTGGCTGATATTATGACAATACTAGGTAGCATAGATATCATTATGGGAGAAGTAGATCGTTGAAATGATAATTGAGATAACAGAAGTACAAAATATTAATTCTTTTTCTAGGTTGGAATCTTTCAAAGAGTTCTATGGAATGATATGGGGGCTTGTACCTATTTTGAGCCTTGTATTAGGAATTACAATAGGCGTACTGGTCATTGTGTGGTTAGAAAGAGAAATATCCGCAGGAATACAACAACGTATTGGGCCGGAATATGCCGGTCCTTTGGGAATTCTGCAAGCTTTAGCGGATGGGACAAAACTAATATTCAAAGAAAATATTCTCCCGTCTCGAGGGGATACTCGGTTATTCAGTATAGGACCATCCATAGCAGTTATATCCATTTTATTAAGTTATTCAGTAATTCCCTTTAGCTATAACCTTGTTTTATCTGATCTCAATATCGGTGTTTTTTTATGGATTGCCATTTCAAGTATTGCCCCCATCGGACTTCTTATGTCAGGATATGGATCAAATAATAAATATTCCTTTTTAGGTGGTCTACGAGCTGCGGCTCAATCAATTAGTTATGAAATTCCATTAACTCTTTGTGTGTTATCAATATCTCTACGTGCGATTCGGTTAAACAGAAACTTTTCTTTCCTTCTTGCTTTGCTTTTTAGTAAAGAAATTGACTAGATATTTTCATTTCCTTGTTTTAGTCATTATTCAGGTTGATACACTAAATCAGATAGTTATATGAGTGAAAGAAAACCGCTTCGAAATTAGCAGTAAAAAAATTGAGTCTCATCTCCTACGTACAAGAATTAAAATAAAATCACGATAAGGACGACCTTTACCCCAAGATTGGTTGATTAGTCATCCTAGCTTGAAGCGGGTTAAAAAGATCAAACGTTTATAGTTTTTATTATCCTATCCTTTCGTTGTAGTACTATAAGCGATTATTAAGTAAAAATAAGTGGATGGTTAGGAACACCAAAATATATAAAGGATTAGTAATGGAGATTTTTTATGTAAATTATCCAAAAGGTTATTTTACATAAGCTAAAAAGAATACTTATTGGGGCTTGAAGTTGGTAGAAATGATCAAGCAGTACTCCTCACGATTCCGATCCAGAGTATGCTCCTATCCACCGATTAAAAAAAATGACTATCAGGAACGAAATAATCCTTTTTTTTGAACCCCCCCTTTAAAAAGAAGAAGAGGAACGAAAAATAAGATCTTTTTATTCTTTCATATATTCATATAGAGACAGCATGTCATGATTAATGAAATCATCTAAGAATAATCTAATATATTATATAAAATAAATGTCATTTTTTTTTTCGTAATCAAAAAGTATGGGTTGAAATATCTATTGATATTTATACAAGGAGTATTTTATTGAACGATTCAGTTATTACTCACAAGAAAGAAAAATGAAAATTATTAAAGGACGAGATCAATTCAGAAGTGCTTTTTAATTATTATTATTATAACATATAGCAGACAGAATTCCATTGGTTTAATTTGTGGGATCTTCCAATAGGTTTTGCCTTTACTATATATGCTACAACCATATCAAGATAAATAATACTTACTGGATCCTTTAAAATTTATTTATGGCTCTCGAGGAGCCGTATGAGGTGAAAATCTCATGTACGGTTTTGTAATAGCGATGGTAACTGTGATG